TTTGGCTAAATGTTTTTTGTGTTATTGTTGTGGGTATAAAGTGGTTTGGTTGGTGTTGCAGTTTCATGTGGAGGGTAAGGTTTAATAACAAAAAATAAGATTGTTTGAGGAGGGGGATGAGTGGGGTGATAGAATTTATAGGGGGAGAGATTTAAACTTGGGAGGTTGTTTTTAAGGCTATGGTTCCTGTAGTTGAAGCAACAACGATGGCTTTTCAGGTCAGAGGTCTTGGAGAAAGGCCAAGCAGGAATTTTATGACGTACTTTATAGTTTTCTTGAGTGTTTGTTTTGTTTTAGGGGGGTTGGCGGTGGCATCTAACCCTTCTCCATATTATGGGGTTGTTGGGTTGGTGTTGGGGTCTGTTGTAGGGTGTGGTTGGTTGGTGAGTTTAGGGGTGTCTTTTGTGTCATTGACATTATTTTTGGTTTATTTGGGTGGGATACTAGTGGTGTTTGTGTACTCGGTGTCATTGGCGGCGGATCCTTTTCCTGAGGGATGGGGAGATTGACGGGTTGTTGGGTATGTTGTGGGGTTAATGTTGGTATTGGTTATAGGGCTTTATGTTGTAGGGGCGTCTGAGTTTTGGTTAGTGGGGGTTGAGACGGTGGATTGTGTGGGTGTGTCTTCTGTTCGGTTGGATTTTGAGGGGGCATCTATGTTTTATTTTTGGGGGGCGGGGCAGTTTTTAATTGCGGGTTGGGGGCTGCTTTTAACTTTGTTTGTGGTTCTGGAGCTTGTGCGTGGTTTGTCTCGAGGGGCTATTCGGGCTGTTTAGGGGGAAAAATCAGAAAGTAGTTTAATTAAAATGCCAGCTTTGGGAGTTGGTGATAGGGGTTTAATTCCCTTTTTTCTGAAAGTGGGGAGAAAAAGTTGTTGAGGGATGTTAAGATATGATAAAAGGACGAGTTATGTTAGCTTAGTGGTCAGGAGGTAGTGGGTTAGTTGGTGGTGGTAATGAAGTGTTTTGTAAATAGATGATTGTTTGCTGGAAGTTTTTTGAGATGTTGAGTAAGTTGAGTGTGTAGATAATTGAATGGATTGGTGGGGAAGTTTTTAGGTGAATGATTAAAAAAATTGATGACAAACAAACAAATAAAGTGAATGAAATTAATGGGGAAATTTAGTGGTCATGCAAAGTGTACACACAAAACAAAAAAAAAAAAAAACGAAATTCGTTTTAGATGGATATTTGGGAAAAGTCAAGTTTGTTAAATTTTGATTTTTTTGAAAAAAAATTTGATGACGAAAATTTGTTAATTTTAGATGAAAACTCCTAGAACTGTGGTAAAATTCATGAATTTTTGTCAAGTTTTTGTGAAATTGACGAGGTAAAAATATGTCTATCGGGCATTGAACTATCAACACCTACCTTAGAGACCAATAGGAAGTTCCAAACCAATAGCATGACAAAGTGCATCCGTGCAACATTAATAGACAGTCCTAGCACTAGAAACCATATCATTAATTACCACTTGAAAGTGAGAAAACCGCTCGCCGACCATAAGGCGTACAGGTCAACCATATATGGGGGCCCCCTGGCGGAGCACTCTGAAGGGCTTATTGAGATCTACCCCAAAAAAGGTAAGAGAGGTATAGAAGAGTTAAAATGCCGCGATCACGAGGTCCAAATTGGTCAAGCATCCCCAACCATTAGTAACGGAGCGCAAGTTAAGGAAAATTAAGCAAGTTATGGCCCTGACCGAGGAACCAGAGGCGCCAAAGAGCAAGTTGGGCCAGGGATGAGCAAGTTATACACCTGAAGCTGGTCGTGATAAACATTTCAAACACCGGGTTGCTGGTTTCTCGTGAGGAGTACGACTAATAAATAACCCAGCACTTCTTGGTCAGTACGTAGAGCAAGGTTAAGTGGTGAGATGGGCGTATACAAGGATATCTGGTCCTGTGACATTCCTCGTGTGTTAAAGGAAGTATGCGAAAACTGGAAATCAATAGGTCTTAGTCCGGTTAAAGGGAATATTCCTAGATCATGACATGGCGGGTCCCTGACGTAGAAATGTGCCTAGATCTGTGAGATGACTGGTTGGGTCGTGATGGGAGAAGACATGACAATTTGTGCACTACAGCCATTGAGTTCGTATCAGAAATTCCTACATGGATAGTATGTCTAATGTGGAATATAATGATATGCAAAGTAATACATACCCTAGAGCGAAAATTTCTGGGGGGGGAGGGGGGGGGTCCCCTTTTGATTCTTAATGATGGGTGGGGGTGGAAGTTGTTTGGTGGTTGTGTTGAACTCTAAGAAGGGGTAAGCCTTCAGTCTTTGGTTTACAAGACCAATGTTTTTCATAAACTATTAGAGTGGTTAGAGTTTTAGTAATTTGTTTTCTAGGGCGCCTGCAGCAGGGAATAGGATAAGGAGAATGGTGAAGTAGGTAAGTGAAGCCAATTGGCCGATAATGATGAATGGGTGCTCTACTGGTTGGCTGCCAATTCATGTTAGGATGAGGAGGTTAGCGACTAAGATTCAGAATAGTAGCTGTGATAGTGGGCGGAAGGTTATTGAGCGTTGTTTGGACATGTGGAGGAATGGGATTAAGAATAGGATTAGGACGGATGCAGCAAGGGCTAGGACTCCTCCTAGTTTGTTGGGGATAGATCGTAGGATGGCGTAGGCAAATAGGAAGTATCATTCTGGCTTAATATGAGGGGGAGTTACTAGGGGGTTGGCGGGCGTGAAATTTTCGGGGTCACCTAAGAGGTTTGGTGAGAATATGGCTAGTGTTATTATTGGGAGGAGTAGGAGAATGAAGCCTAGGGCGTCTTTTATGGAAAAGTAGGGGTGGAAAGGGATTTTATCGCAGTTAGAGGAGATGCCTAGGGGGTTGTTTGATCCTGTTTCGTGCAGGAAAGTTAAGTGGATGAATGTTAGTCCTGCGATGACAAACGGGAGAAGAAAGTGGAGTGCGAAAAATCGTGTAAGGGTAGGATTATCGACAGAAAATCCACCTCAAGCCCATTCTACAATTGTTTGGCCAATGTAGGGAATGGCTGAGAATAAGTTGGTAATTACTGTGGCTCCTCAGAGTGATATTTGTCCTCATGGAAGGACATAGCCTACGAAGGCGGTTGCTATTAGAGTCAATAGAAGAATAACGCCAGTGTTTCAGGTTTCTTTGTAGAGGTATGATCCATAATAAAATCCTCGTCCGATGTGGAGATAGATGCAGATGAAGAAGAAGGAAGCCCCGTTTGCATGGAGGTTGCGGAGTAGTCAGCCGAATTGGACGTTTCGGCATGTGTGAGCGACTGATGTAAAAGCTAGAGTGATGTCTGCGGTATAGTGTATGGCTAGCATGAGGCCGGTGATGATTTGTGTTGCTAAGCAGATTCCTAAAAGGGATCCGAAGTTCCATCAGGCAGAGATATTTGAGGGTGTGGGGAGGTCAATTAGAGAGTCGTTTACTATTTTTAGGAGGGGGTGGTGTTTTCGTAGGTTAGGTGCCATTAGTGGTTAGTTCTGTAGGAGAAGGATGGTCATGAGGATTGATAAGGCAAAGGATCCTAGGTATGTTTTGATTAGTCCGGTGTGATAAGTGGTTGATGTTTTGGTGGCTTTGAGTTGGAGGGTTGCGAGTCCTTCTGGGCCTATTTTTTTATATCAGGCTAGATCAATTAGGTGGGATGCAATGGTTTGGCCGTTGTTTAGTAGTTTGGTGGAGCTGAGGCGATGTGTTAGCAGGTTAAAGTAACCTATGGTTGAAGAGAAGTTTATGAGGTAGTTTTGTTTAGGTTTGATGAGGGTGTGTGTTAGTTTTGAAAGTTCGAGTGCTAGGATGATTCCTAGAAGTGAAATGATTATGGCTGTGGTTTTGGTGATCAGAGGTATGGTTATGGGGGGTGTTTTTGTAGGGAGGATGTAGGATGTGATTAGTAGGCCGGCTATAATGCTTCCTAAAGCAAGGCGGGTGATGGGTTTTGTAATTGCTGGGTCGTTTTCGTTGATAGGGGTGATAGAGGGTACTCGGGTGTATCCTGCTTGAACTAGTAAGGCTATGCGTAAGCTGTAGGTTGCAGTGAATAGTGTTGCTAGTAATGTGAGAAGAAGAGCTCAGGTGTTTAGGTAGGAAGTGTTTAGGCTTTCAATGATAAGGTCTTTAGAGTAGAATCCAGCTAAAAAGGGAGTTCCTATGAGGGCTAGGTTTCCGATAGTTAAGCATGAGGTGGTTGTGGGGAGTGATTTTTGCAGGCTTCCTATTTTTCGAATATCTTGTTCACCATTTAAACTGTGGATAATAGATCCTGAACATAGAAAGAGCATGGCCTTGAAGAATGCGTGGGTTGAAATGTGGAAAAAGGCTAGTTGTGGGAGGTTTAGGCCGATTGTTACTATTATAAGGCCGAGTTGGCTGGATGTGGAAAAGGCAATGATTTTTTTAATGTCGTTTTGGGTGAGAGCGCATGTAGCAGCGAATAATGTGGAGAGAGCTCCTAAGCAAAGGCATAGGGTGAGGGCGGTTTGGTTGTTGTCAAACAGGTGGTTTGTACGGATGAGTAGGAAGATTCCGGCTACTACTATGGTGCTAGAATGAAGTAGTGCAGAGACTGGGGTAGGGCCTTCTATTGCGGCGGGGAGCCAGGGGTGGAGGCTGAATTGGGCGGATTTTCCTGTGGCGGCTAGGATTAAGCCTAGAAGGGGGAGTAGTGGGGGTTGGTTTGATGGTGATAGTTGTTGGATTTCTCAGGTATTTAGAGACGAGGCTAATCAGGCTATTGATAAGATTAGTCCAATGTCTCCAATACGGTTGTAAAGCACAGCTTGGAGGGCTGCGGTGTTAGCTTCTGCTCGGCTGTGTCATCATCCAATAAGAAGGAATGACATGATTCCTACACCTTCTCAGCCGATGAATAGGAGGAATATATTGTTGGCGATGGTGAGAAGGAGTATAGCGATGAGGAAGACTAAGAGGTATAGGAAGAATTTTGTAATTAAAGGTTCTGAAGCTATATATCATGATGCGAATTGTAAGATTGATCATGTGATAAATAGTGCGATGGGGAAGAATATTAGGGAGTACTGGTCTATTTTGAAGCTGAGGGGGATTTTAAAGTTTGTGATAAACTTTCATTCTCATGAAAAGGTGATGCTTTCCATGTTTAAATACATGAAGATGATGATGGGGGCCAAGCTAGTAATAAAAGAGGTTTTTACAGTGTTTATGATTGTGATGGGTGAGTTCCGATAGTTTTTGGATAAGAGGGGGAGTAGAATAGGGGTGAATAAAATTAAAAGTGCGAGGAGCATGGACGAGTTCAGGATCAGTGGGAGGTCCATTACTTTTACTTGGAGTTGCACCAAGATTAATGGCTCCTAAGACCAGTGGATTACTGTTATCCTTTAAAAGTAAGGGGACTGAGGTTTTAGACTCAGATGCGAGAGTTAGCAGTTCCTGCTGGTTAAACCTCCCCTCGGCAGGCAAGAAGAGTTTAACTTCTATTTTTAGGATCACAATCTAATGTTTGGCTTGAAACTATGCTTGCATGAGGGGATTCCTGAGATTAGTTCTGGTTTTAGGATGAGGAGTATGGCGGGGATGATGTGGAGGGTTATTAGCAGGTGTTCTCGTGTGTTCGAGTTTTGGATGGAGGTGATGTATGTTGGGGTGGGACCTCGTTGGGTTGTTAGGAGTATGTAGAGGGTATAGGACGCAGTGAGAAGGGTTGCGATCCCAGTTAAGATAATGGTAAGGGTTGATCAGTTGAATAGAGCAATTATAATGGTTAGTTCTGCTATTAGGTTGGTTGTGGGGGGTAGTGCTATGTTGGTTAGGTTGGCTAGTAGTCATCAAATAGCTATAAGGGGTAGAAGGGGTTGTAAGCCTCGTGACAGCAGTAAAATGCGGCTGTGTGTTCGTTCGTAGTTTGTGTTGGCGAGGCAGAATAGTATGGAGGATGTCAGACCGTGAGAGATTATTAGAATTATGGCGCCTGAAAATGCTCAATGGGTTTGGATTATGACTGCGGCGATGACTAGGCCTATATGACTTACGGAGGAGTAAGCAATTATGGATTTTAGGTCGATTTGGCGGAGGCAAATTGAGCTTGTTATTAGTGCTCCTCATAGAGCTAAAGTTAAGAATGGATAGTGGAGGTAGTTTAGTGTGGGGTTTGTGATTAAGGATACACGTATGATGCCATATCCTCCTAGTTTTAGTAGTAGAGCAGCTAGGAGTATTGAACCTGCGATTGGTGCTTCTACGTGTGCTTTTGGAAGTCATAGGTGCAAGCCGTATAGTGGTGCTTTTACTATAAAAGCCAATAATAGGGCGAGGCTTGATATAATACCTGTTCATGAGTAGGTTAAGGAGGGGGGAAGGAGCTTTATTATGATGAGGTGAGCGGTGCCTGTTTGGGTATGGATAAAGAGGATTACAACGAGTAAAGGGAGGGAGCTAATAAGGGTATAGAATAGTAAGTAGATTCCTGCGCTCAATCGTTCTGGTTGGCTTCCTCATCGGGTCACTAGGATTAGTGTTGGGATTAGGGTAGCTTCAAATGCGATATAGAAGAGTATTAGTTCTAGGGCGGAGAAGGCTAGTAGGATAAATGGTTGGACGAGGGTGATGGTAAGAATGAAAATGTATTTTCGTGTAGGGGGTTCTTGTTGGAGGTGGTTTTGGCTAGCTAGAATTATAAGGGGGAGAAGTCAGCAGGATAAGACCAGTAGAGGTGATGATATTTGGTCAATTCCAAGTCATTGAGAGGAAGTTTTGTTTGGGTAGTATGTGGGGGAAAGTCATTGTAGGCTGATGGCTGCGATTAGGAGGCTGTGTGTAGTGATGTTGGGCCATAGGTATTTAGGGGGGGATAAGAGGGCTATGGGTAGGAGTATGACTGTTGGGAAAATGATTTTTAACATTGTAGGAGGTTTAGATTGTGTAGGTGGTCTGATCCGTGAGTGCGAGTAGAAGCTACTAGGATTGCAAGGCCGGCCCCTGCTTCACAGGCAGAGAAGGCTAACATTAAGATTGGGATGAGGGTGGGGGAGGTTGTTTGGGTCTGGATGGGTCATATGGTTAGGGCAGTATATATAGATAGTATTATGCTTTCTAAGCATAGAAGGGCAGAGATTAGGTGAGTACGGTGGAAGGCTAGACCTAGGCTGCTTAGGGTAAAAGTGGTGAAGAAGGTTAAGTGGAGGAAGGTCATAGAGAAAGTCACAGGGTGGGGCTGTGGTTTGTTGAGCCGAAATCAACTGTCTTGTACTAGACTAACTTTCTTGGGTTATTCTGCTCATTCTAGGCCTCCTTGGGTTCATTCGTAGGCTAGTCCTAGTGTTAAAAGAAGGAGGATGGTTGATACTCAGCTTAGGGTTGTGAGGGGGTATTCGAGTTGGGTAGCTCAGGGAAGTGGTAGGAGGAGGGCGATTTCTAAGTCGAATAGGAGGAATAGAATAGCGACTAAGAAGAATCGGATTGAAAAGGGGAGGCGGGCAGATCCTAGGGGGTCAAAGCCGCATTCGTATGGGGATAGTTTTTCTGAGTCTGGGTTAGTTTGAGCTAATCATAGGTTTAGTGTGGTTAGGGCGATGCTTAATAGTAATGATAGGGTAAATATAAAAAGAATTATGTTGATTGCTCTTCTCTGGGGTGATCCAGATTCTAGAGATTGGAAGTCAATTGTAATAAATATACTAGAAGAGCATGATCCTCATCAGTAAATTGTTATGTAGAGGAACAGTCAAATGACATCAACAAAGTGTCAGTATCAGGCTGCTGCTTCGAAGCCAAAGTGGTGGTTGGGGGTAAAGTGGAATTTAATTAGTCGAAGGAAGCAAATTAGGAGGAAAGATGATCCAATGATTACGTGGAGACCATGGAATCCTGTGGCTACAAAAAAGGTTGATCCGTATACTCCATCGGCGATGGAGAAGGGAGCTTCGTGGTATTCTATTGCTTGAAGTGCAGTAAAGTAAAATCCTAGTAGGATAGTCATGAGGAGTGCTTGGGTTGCTTGGGTTCGATTCCCTTCTGTAATGCTGTGATGGGCTCATGTGACAGTGACGCCGGAGGCTAAGAGGATTGCTGTGTTTAGTAGTGGGACTTCTATAGGGTTAAGAGGTTTAATTCCTATTGGGGGTCATTGACCACCTAGTTCTGGGGTGGGGACTAAGCTTGAGTGGAAGAACGCTCAGAAGAAGCCTAGAAAGAAGAATGCTTCGGATGTGATAAATAGGATTATGCCATAGCGTAGGCCTTTTTGGACTGTAGGAGTGTGGTGGCCTTGGAATGTACTTTCTCGTACAATGTCGCGTCATCATTGCAGTATAACTAGGGCTATTGATAGTAGGCCTAGTGAGAGGAGGTGAAGGGAGTTTTGGTGGAATCACATGGTTAGCCCAGAGGTTGTGAGGAGGGCGGCTGCTGCTCCTGAGATGGGCCAAGGGCTTGGGTCTACTATGTGAAAGGAATGTGCTTGGTGGGTCATTGAGGGTTAGATGTTTTCTTGCAGGTAGAGGCTGAGTAGTAAAACGAAGACGTAGGCTTGGATTATGGCTACAGCCACTTCTAGGACGGTAAGGAGAAGGAGGACTGTTATGGTTAGTAAGGATACTGCTGGCATGAGAGGGAGGAGGACGGTTGTGGCTGTAGAGATTAGTTGGATGAGCAGGTGGCCTGCTGTTAGGTTGGCTGTGAGGCGAACTCCCAGGGCTAAAGGGCGGATTAGTAGGCTGGTAGTTTCAATTAGAATGAGGGCGGGGATTAGGGGGGTGGGGGTGCCTTCTGGTAAGAGGTGGCCTAGTGAGGCGGATGGCTGGTGGCGTAGACCTGTTAGGAGAGTAGCGAGCCATAGTGGGAAAGCTAGGGCTAAGTTTATAGATAGTTGGGTAGTAGGGGTAAATGTGTATGGTAGGAGGCCTAGTAGGTTGATTGTGAGTAGGAAGGTTAGAAGGGAGGTGAGAACCAAGGCTCATTTATGTCCTTTCTTATTTAGTGGATTTATGAGCTGTTTTGTAATTAGTTGGAAGAATCAGAGTTGAAGGGTGGTAAGACGGTTAGTAATTCATCGGTTGCTAGGGGACGGGAATAGGAGGATAGGAAACAGGAGGGAGATTAGGATTAATGGAATTCCTAGTAAGGATGGAGTTATGAACTGGTCAAAGAAGCTTAGGTTCATGGTCAATTTCAAGAGGTGGTTTTTATGGTGGTGAGCTCTTTATTGGAGGGAGAGTTTGTGGGGGTAAACAGGATAATTTTAGGTTGGAGAAGGAAGGAGAAGGTGTATCATGAAATTAATATAATAAAGAATCATGGTGAGGGGTTTAGTTGGGGCATTTCATTAAGGAGGGTGAGTGGTCCTCTGTCTCTAGCTTAAAAGGCTAGTGCTGGTTCATAGCTTCTTAATGATTAGGAGGATAGGAGTGAGGATCAGTTCTCAAAGTAATTTAGTGGGGCTGATTCTACTACAATGGGTATGAAGCTATGGTTGGCTCCGCAGATTTCTGAGCATTGGCCGTAGAAAATTCCGGGGCGGGTGGCGATGAAAGAAGTTTGGTTGAGTCGCCCTGGGATTGCGTCGGTTTTTAAGCCTAGGCTTGGAACGGCTCAGGAGTGAAGGACGTCGTCGGCTGTGACGATGACTCGGATAGGAGATTCTATTGGGATAACAATGCGGTGGTCAACTTCTAATAGTCGGAAGTGACCTAGTGGTAGCTCTGTTGTTGGAACTATGTATGAGTCAAAAGAAAGGTCTTTGAAGTCTGTGTACTCGTAGGTTCAGTATCATTGATGGCCGATGGCTTTGAGTGTTAGGTCTGGCTCGTCAATTTCGTCTATTATATAAAGGATTTGTAGGGATGGAAGGGCTAGCATGATTAGTACGATGGCGGGTAGGATTGTTCAGACGAGTTCTACTTCTTGTGCGTCAACGGTGTTGGAGGATAGTTTTTCTATAAGCATGAGGGCTAGGAGGTAGAGGACTAAACTGCAAATTGCTAATGCTACTATTAGGGCATGGTCGTGGAATTCGATAAGTTCTTCTATGATAGGGGATGAGGCGTCTTGGAAACCTAGTTGGGAGTGGTTAGCCATGGTTGAGTGATGGGGTGTACTGGGCTTTCACCTGTAATTTAGCCTTGACAAGACTATGTAATGGTTTTACTAACACTCCATAAGAAAGAAGCATAAGTGGTTTGATGCAGTTGGCTTGAAACCAGCCAGTGAGGGTTCGATTCCTTCCTTTCTTGGACTTGAACGAAGGCTGGTTCTTCGAATGTGTGGTAAGGGGGAGGGCAGCCATGGATTCATTCGATGTTAGTGGAGGTTTGTTCTGGTTGTAAGATTTTTCGTTTGGATGCGAAGGCTTCTCAGATAATAAATATTAGCATGATTACAGCGGTTATAGAGATAAGAGAGCCGATTGAGGAGAGGGTGTTTCAAAGGGTGTAAGCGTCTGGGTAATCTGAGTATCGTCGTGGTATGCCGGCTAGACCTAGGAAGTGTTGTGGGAAGAAAGTTAGGTTTACTCCGGTGAATATTACTCCAAAGTGGGCTTTGGCTCATGTTGGGTGGAGGGTGTAGCCTGTGAAAAGTGGGAATCAGTGTGTAAAGCCAGCTAGGATAGCAAATACAGCTCCCATAGATAGGACATAGTGGAAGTGGGCTACAACATAGTAGGTGTCGTGGAGGGCGATGTCCAGGGAGGAGTTTGCTAAGACGATCCCTGTAAGGCCTCCAATGGTGAATAGGAAGATGAACCCTAGGGCTCATAGCATGGGGGGATCTCATTTGATGGTTCCTCCGTGTAGGGTGGCTAGTCAGCTGAATACTTTGATTCCGGTGGGAATGGCAATGATCATGGTGGCGGATGTAAAATATGCTCGGGTGTCTACGTCTATTCCGACTGTGAATATGTGGTGGGCTCATACGATAAATCCTAGGAATCCGATAGATAGTATTGCTCAGACTATTCCTATATAGCCGAAAGGTTCTTTTTTACCAGCATAGTATGCTACTACGTGGGAGATGATGCCAAAACCGGGTAGGATGAGGATATAGACTTCTGGGTGGCCAAAAAATCAGAAGAGGTGTTGATATAAAATTGGGTCTCCGCCTCCTGCTGGGTCAAAGAATGTGGTGTTTAGGTTACGGTCTGTGAGGAGTATGGTGATGCCTGCGGCAAGGACTGGGAGAGATAGGAGGAGGAGGACTGCAGTAATTAGGACAGATCAGACGAACAGGGGGGTTTGGTACTGTGATAGGGCGGGTGGTTTCATGTTGATTGCTGTGGTGATGAAGTTGATAGCCCCTAAGATTGAAGAAACTCCTGCTAGGTGAAGTGAGAAGATAGCTAGGTCTACTGAGGCTCCGGCGTGGGCTAGGTTGCCAGCTAGTGGTGGGTAGACGGTTCATCCTGTCCCAACTCCAGCTTCTACTGTTGAGGAGGCCAAGAGGAGGAGGAAGGATGGGGGAAGGAGTCAGAAGCTTATGTTGTTTATTCGTGGGAATGCCATATCGGGTGCGCCAATTATTAGAGGTACTAGTCAGTTGCCGAATCCCCCGATTATAATGGGTATTACTATAAAAAAGATTATTACGAATGCATGAGCAGTGACGATTACGTTGTAGATTTGATCATCTCCTAGAAGGGTTCCTGGTTGTCCTAGCTCTGCTCGGATTAGAAGGCTCAGGGCGGTGCCAATTATACCTGCTCAGGCACCGAAGATCAAGTAAAGTGTACCAATGTCTTTGTGGTTGGTGGAGAATAGTCATCGGTTGATGAAGGTCATAGGTAAGATGGCTGAATGTTAAGGCGTTAGGCTGTAGACCTTTTTACAGAGGTTCAATTCCTCTTCTTATCGACTCTGTAGTGAAGTTCATGTTGAGTTGCAAGCTCATTGATGTACATTATATGTACCAGGGTCTGGTAGGCAGAAGCCGGTTGGTTTAGGCATCTAACTGTTAATTAGGATGTTATGGGATCGAAGCCCATCTGTCTAGGAAGGTCCTAGCTTAATTAAAGCATCTGGGTTGCATCCAGAGGATGCAGGTTAATGTCCTGCGGATTTTAGCAGAAACTAAGAGGGGGTAGCTCTTGTCTAAGGCTTTGAAGGCCTTTGGTTTAAAGGTAACCTAAGTTTCTAGAGGATGGAGGTGATAGTAGGTGACAGAGGCAGGAGTATGATTGAGAAAGCTGTTAGGGTTGTGGTTAGTGTGCTGAGAGATTTACCAGTTTGTCATTGTTTTATATGGTTAACAGAGTTGGGAGGGAGTGTGATTGTTGCGCAGTAAGCAAGGCGCAGATAGAAGAAGAGGCCTAGCAAGGACAGTAGGGCGATAATGGTCGCTGTTGTTGTTAACTCCTGCTTGGTTAGCTCTTGAATAATTAGTCATTTGGGTAGGAATCCAGTCAGGGGAGGGAGACCTGCGAGAGAGAGTAAGGTCAATATGAGGGTTGCAGTTAAGGGAGGAATTTTGGTTCATGCGGTTATTATAGTGGACAATTTCAGGGTGTTAGTCGAGTTAAGAATGAAGAAGATAGCGGCTGTTGTTAAAGAGTATAGTAGGAAAGTAATAAGTGTTAGCTTGGGGTTGTAGACTAAGATGATGGCTATTCAGCCTAGATGGGAGATAGATGAAAAAGCTAAGATTTTTCGAATCTGGGTTTGATTTAGGCCTATTCAACCCCCTAAGGCTGCAGAGGCGATGGCTATTGTCGTTAAGAGGGTGGGGTCAAGGGAGGAGGATGTAAGGAAGAGGAGAATAGTTGGTGGGAATTTCATGATTGTTGCTAGTAAAAGGCTGGTTGTTAAGGATGTGCCTTGAAGAACTTCTGGGAATCAGAAATGGAAAGGGACTAAGCCGAGTTTTATTGAGATAGCAGTAGTTAGGAGTATGCATGATGTGTGATGGGTAAGTTGCGTGATATCCCATTGACCGGTGAATCATGCATTGGTCATGCTGGAGAAAAGAAGTAGGGTGGAGGCTATTGCTTGGACTAGGAAGTATTTGGTAGAGGCTTCGATGGCTCGTGGATGATGGGATTTCGAGATAAGTGGTAGGATCGCTAAGGTATTGATTTCGAGTCCTACTCATGCTATAACTCAATGGTTGCTTGAGATTGTAATGGTTGTTCCTAGGAGTAGGCTTATAGAAGAGATGAGTTTAGCCTGGGGGTTCATTAGTAGGGGAAGGGGTTAAACCATCATTTTCGGGGTATGGGCCCGATAGCTTAGTTAGCTGACCTTACTAGGAAATAATATAAGGGAAGTATGAAGGATTTTGATTCCTTCTGTGTAGGTTCGATTCCTACTTTTCTAAGTCTAGGAAATGAGAGGGTTGGTACACCTCTATGTTCACCTTATCATAGTGACCCTTTAAGTTCAGGCACATTTCCTCGGGCATCTTAGGTGGGGGGGTAGGCCTGCATATGAAATGGGGAGGCTAGTGTGTCATAAGCATAATGATAATGTGAGGGGTAGGAAGCTTTTTCAAAGAAGGTGTATTAGTTGGTCATAGCGGAATCGAGGGTAGGAGGCTCGGATTCATAGAAAGCCTGAAGATAGGAGGAGGGCTTTTGTGGCCAGGACTGGTGGAAAAAGTTCTTGGGGGAGGTTAAGTGAGCTTGGGTTTAGGAATAAAATAGTGGATAGGGTATTTATGAGTATGATGTTGGCGTACTCGGCTAAAAAGAATAGGGCAAATGGTCCGGCGGCATATTCAACATTAAAGCCTGAGACTAGTTCGGATTCACCTTCTGTAAGGTCAAATGGGGCGCGGTTTGTTTCTGCAAGGGTGGAGATATATCATATTATTGCCAGAGGTCATGAAGAGAAGATGAGATAAGCAGGTTCTTGGGCGATGGCAAGGGTGCTGAGGGTATAGTTGCCGCTGAGGATGATTATGGACATGAGGATAATGGCTAGGGTTACTTCATAGGAGATGGTTTGTGCGACTGCTCGTAGGGCCCCGATTAGGGCATATTTTGAGTTAGAGGCTCACCCGGATCATAGGATAGAGTAAACTGCAAAGCTTGATAATGCTAGGAGGAATAGAATGCCCAGGTTTAGGTCGGTTAGTGGGAAGGGAATGGGAAGGGGTGTTCAAATGGATAGTGCTAATAGGAGGGCTAGCATGGGGGTTGCGATGAATAGATAAGGGGAAGAGGTGGATGGGCGGATAGGTTCTTTAATGAATAGTTTTACGCCGTCTGCTATGGGTTGTAGGAGGCCAAAGGGTCCTACGACGTTAGGTCCTTTTCGGGCTTGTATGTAGCTTAGAATTTTGCGTTCGACTAGGGTGAGGAATGCTACGGCAATTAGGATTGGAAGGATGTATGATAGGGATGCAATGAGGTAGATTAGGTTGGGGTAAGTGGTCATAGAGGTAAGGTGGAGCTAGGGAGAGGATTTGAACCTCTGGGTAAAGGGCTTAAGCCTTTTGCATTTACCAAGCTCTGCCACACTAGCGGTCCTTTTCTAGGAGGGTAGTGGTGGTAGTGCCCTTGGAAATTTAGTTGGGTTCATTTCTTTGGGCTAAGGCGTGTTGGAAGCATGGGCCTTACTCCTTCTGTCCTTTCGTACTGGGAGGAGTATATCATAGATAGAAACCGACCTGGATTACTCCGGTCTGAACTCAGATCACGTAGGACTGTTAATCGTTGAACAAACGAACCCTTGGTAGCGGCTGCACCACTAGGATGTCCTGATCCAACATCGAGGTCGTAAACCTCCCTGTCGATTGGGGCTCTTAAGGGAGATTGCGCTGTTATCCCTGGGGTAGCTTGGTCCATTGGTCAAATTTATTGGGTCTGGTTACTATTAGCACGTTGAGGGGTTGTTCTAGGTCAAGGGTAGTGGTCTAGTGTTTGGAGGATTGGTTTTTCTCCAAGGTCGCCCCAACCAAAAAATGCAATCCAGCTGAGTCCCAGTGGAGTGTGCCTTATAGGGGAGGAGGTGTGTGGGAGTGGATGCTGATTTTGAAGTTCCACAGGGTCTTCTTGTCTTATGGAGGTATCCCTGCTTTTGCACAGGGAGATCAATTTCACTGATTATCTGTAAGAGACAGTTAAGACCTCGTTTAGCCATTCATACAGGTCCCGATTTATGGGACAATTGATTGCGCTACCTTCGCACGGTTAGGATACCGCGGCCGTTAAACGTGTTGTCACTGGGCAGGCTTCACCTTCAATACTTGGTCGGCTGAAGGCTATGTTTTTGGTAAACAGTCGGGCCTTGTATTTGCCTAATTCCTTTTACAGATTTTAATCATTCTTTTTGGGCGCTCCATGGGTGGGTTAACAGGTGATGTGATATTTGATCTTGTCGGGGTTAGTGTATATTTTGTGGTCTGTTAATAATGTGGTGATGTAAGCTTGCGCCATAGAGGGGAACCCTAGTTACTCATTTTAGCATAAATTCTCTTATAGGTATAAGTTGGCCTATTATTGGGGAGGGAGTCGTGTAATTTTTGAATTTTTTTGACCGTCGAGCTTTGACGCATTCTTAGGTGATGGCTGCTTGAAGGCCCACAGGGGGTGTGATGGGAAAAACTTATCCGCTTGAGGAGAGTGAGCTCTTTTTTAAAGGGGCTGTACCCCCTTTAAATAGCCCTTGATTCATTACGTGAGGGGTTAGTTTATCCTTTAGGGAGAGTCAAGGGTGAACTAAGATTCGTTTCATAGGCAACCAGCTATCACCTAGCTCGGTTGGCTTTTCACCTCTACTAACGAGTCATCCCACTCTTTTGCAACAGAGACGGGTTCGCTCAGGAAATAGCTGCTCGTAGGTAGCTCGCTTAGGTTTCGGGGTGGCAAGCTTAAACTAGCATTTTGCTTGGTGAGTTCTTGCTAAATCATGATGCAAAAGGTACAAGGGTTGATCTTTGCTTGTTAATGCTTGGTTTATCATTGCTATTTCATAGTTCCCTTACGGTACGTGGTCTCTATAGCTCCATTTGGATGCCTTTCTATCGCCTATACTAGGTTTGTGAATTGAATGCTTTAATTTTTTGGGAGAGGTGAGTTGGTGTGTTGTGGGTGGTTGGGCTAGAGTGGGCTTCAAGACGACCTGGGGTAGGGCAGGTATCTTTCAGGTGTAAGCTGAATGCTTTAGTATAGCTACGTCTTGGTAGACTAAGTGCACCTTCCGGTACACTTACCTTGTTACGACTTGCCTCATCTTTAGCTGGGAGGTGGATTATGAATGTGGGTTATTTGGGCTTGTGAGGAGGGTGACGGGCGGTATGTACGTGCTCCAGGGCCGACTTAAAGGAGGCGTTATAATCCTGCTTTACTGCTAAATCCGCCTTTTAGGAGTGGTTTCACACTCCTTGCCGTGGGGTTTTCTATGTTAGAAAATGTAGCCCATTTCTTCCATCTCATTGGCTATACCTTGACCTGTCTTGTTAGCGGAAGGTGGCTATTGTGCCCACTGTTGGTCCCTCAGTTTAGGGGTGGGCTGGTGACGGCGGTATATAGGCTGGTTTGGCAAGAGATGGTTGGGTGTATCGTGGGTTATCGATTATAGAACAGGCTCCTCTAGGTGGGTTTGAAGCACCGCCAAGTCCTTAGAGTTTTAAGCGTTTATGCTCGTAGTTCTCAGGCGGATGTTTGGGTAGTGTAAACATCTGGATTTAGGGCGAGGCATAGTGGGGTATCTAATCCCAGTTTGTATCCTGGCTTTCGTGGGGTCTGGTCGGTCATATGGCTAAGATCATTTTGATGGAAGGTGTTCAGTGCATCTTAGGCTTATAACAGCTTGGTTGCATTTCAATCTTAGTTGAGGTGATAATTGGAGGCCACTCTTTACGCCGTAGAAAGTTAACTTGGGTTTCTTGTATGACCGCGGTGGCTGGCACAAGATTTACCAACCCTGGTGTGTTGCTCTAACTAAGTCAAGTTTGCACTTATAGCTTAATATTAATTACTGCTGAAAACCCGTGGGGGTGTGGCTGAGGCAAGGTGTCTTGGGCAACGGTTGTGGGGTGAGCCTGATACCTGCTCCTGTACTCTAGTTAAGGTGGTGAGGGCATTTTCACTGGGGCGCGGATACTTGCATGTATATGTTTGGCAAGAGTTAACAGTAAGGTTAGGACTAAGTCTTTCTTGTCCTTGGGTATGAGGTGTAGCCATCTTAACATCTTCAGTGTTATGCTTTGTTTAAGCTACAAGGAC